CCTGGTCAGAAAGGGCGACTGAACGAACGAGTGAAACGGAGTTCACAACGGAAGAGTGATGGCATGCCATGCCGGGCAGGTGAGATCAAATAGATGATAAGTACTAAAACAACTGGGAACCTCTATCTCCAACCGATGGAAGAGGTTAAGGATTGGGTGGAATAGGGGCAAAAGCCACTCATCAATTGCTTGTGAAATGCGGATGGAGTAGCGGATCAAAATCCGGAAGCAGGGGTGGGAGGATCATCTGACCCTAGCATGATCCTCTACCGGACCAAGCTGATAGAGAAGGTTGGACCAATCGAGGGAGGGAGTGAGGCTTTCAACTGGACTAGGGGGTCGGGTAGAGCTTTCTTTTCCGAGGCAAGGTTGAACCGGAATCAACAGATATTGGTGCTGCGAGGGCGAAGCGAAAATCACTCCGTGCCGCTTGCTGCGCGAAGTCAAACTTCGCGACGGAAGCAAGAAAAAATTCTTACTTCACCGGCCTAATCATCCCCTCAATCCCAATAAAGGATATCGATTTCCGATAACCACTTTCACCCGATCCAATTCACCTCCATCGAGCCAGCGAACTAGTAGATCATCTTTCCTGAGGAATGGAAGGATGTAGCGGTATTCGAATTCTCCGGCTACACGATGAGAAAAAAGCATCCGTTAACTCCTTATCTATCTAATAGTTTCTTCTATCTGGTACTTAAAAAAGATGAAAACCGGTAAGAAGTGCATCTTGCTTGGAAAGACCGTTGCCGAAGAAACGGCTATTAGATGGGCGATTCCCCCCTTTCCATTGAAGTAGGAAAGCGGGGTGAAAGCTCTAAGCCCGCATCTTCAGCTTCTATTGGAGGGACAGCGGATCCAATCCATTCGAAGGGGGAGCAGAGCAGCGGGCAGGCAAGGCAGGGGAAGAGATATGGATTGCCCCGAAAGCCGGAGCGCATTGCTTGGGCTAAGTCAAAGTTGCGGATCTCTTTTTCTTGTATTCTCCTCCTTGGGAAACACACTCCCACATCATCTGCTGTCTCGCATCCATCGGGATGAGTGTAGCGTCTGTCTTATCTTCCCCTAAGGTCTATTGTATTGAAAGGCCATCTCTCGAATCCGAGCGGTCCGAAGAAGGTAAACCATATAGATATTCAGTAATGAATACGATGTGGATCCGTTCCAAGGCCCCTAATTCAAAACCTCAAGGCGGTGGGACGATTCCTTCTGCGCCCAGGCCCAGTACTTCAATAAATCCTGAAAGCCTCAATTTCAAAATCTAGTGTGAGGCCCTAAAAAACCTGGCTTCCATTTCCGGGTACAATCCTCCGCCTCAAGGCGTTCTTTTTTCCAGGAATCTGTCAATCGGAGGAGCGCAACCAAGTTTCAAACCTCAAAGCCCTGCAAGGGATGTGAAGCCCTTCTCAATGTCTTCCCGGATCCAGGAGGCAAGGGGAATTCGTTGATTGAATCCATTCCTGATGATGTGCCGCTAACAAGGCCTACCTATTCTCCCGGCTTTTTAGGGGCATGGCATTCAATCCTATCTCAATATATACTCCTCCGGGTGGATTGAATCCGCATAGGCGGGTAGAGTTCACCCATCCGGGGAAGATGAACAATGAAGCTATAGCAGCTCACCTTTCCGCTATCTGCCTTTAAGTGATAGGGGGCGCCCACCAACTAATCTTTCTTTCTATCTCGAATTCTTGATCTTTGGTGCCAGTGGAGCAAAGGAAGTGGGGGACGAACTCCTCTATCTACCCGGTTGGATCTATTGAATGAGATCCTGGAGACAGGGCTGGGAGGTATGAGTCGATCGGATGCAGGGAAGCCCAGGCAATCCGTTCCTATCAATCATTCGTTAGGAGAAAGAATCGTCTTTTGAAATCTCATTGTTGAAGGCGTAGAGGGGGCTGATAAAAGATAGGATAATTTTTTATAGCCATATCGTTAATAAAGAATTGTGTAATTAATTAGACCAACAGCCCTCTGTCCGGCAGGCAATTTCCGTGCAACTATGGTTTCTTTAGTCCCTGCTATGCCAGCAATAGGGAATCCTTAGAAAACCGGAACTCCCCAATTCGATATGTAGAACCGGAATGCAAGTTGCGTGATAGTTTGATTCCCCACAAATGAGAAGTCTCCAAGCTTGGCCCTCCCACACAGGGGCGACTGGCTGGGGAAAGAACCCGAAAGCCATAATTGCAGTCTCGACACAGCCTATTTCGAAACTGGGATGAAAGATTTGAGTTCCATAGAGTCTTTCAAACGTCTACTGCACTCACGCCTTTCGGCCCCTATTCGAAACTTATTCCTCGGGTTTTGACAAGAATAAGAGAAAATAATCTGTTCATTTCTCAAGGGTCGAGTGCTCCCCTCTTTAGGGCTCCTACTGCTGCCCGGTTCTTTTGTCATTTTGAATCGGAACAGGTACAACCCAGTTCATCCGATTACTACAGGGATGAACCCAATCCGGAATATGAACCGGAAAAGAAAAGACCTATTGAACCGATCACAGGAATACCAGTTACAGTACCTATCAGCCAAAGAGGAATCCTTCCAGTAGTATCGGCCATTTACCCCACTTCCCTCCACATTTCATCAAGTGGTCATGCTAGAGACATAAGCAGTCATGGAGAATTATGAGATGATATCCTTGATAAGAGAATTCCTACTATTATTTTACTATTCTCTTTTCTTCTCTTAATTGAAGAAAGAATTGGAAAAGAAAACAGCAAGTCAAAAAATGAGTAATAACCCCCAGTAGAGAGACTGGTACGATTCAATTCAACATTTTGTTCGTTCGGGTTTGATTGTGTCGTAGCTCTATAATTCGGATTAGGTTTCTCGTTGGATGAACTGCATTGCTGATATTGACCCCCCAAAAGGTAGGTACAGCTAGTCCGTGAACAGCCAACCATCGCACTGTAAAAATTGGATAGGTTCGATCTAAGCTTACTAATAGGGGGCCCCTAAAAGGATCTACTAAATTTCTCGAGTTGTGCCAAAGGATCAAAACGGCCAGTTATTAATGGAATTCCTTGTCGGCTCTCTGTAAAATACTCGTATGGCCGAGAGCTCCCAAACCTATACCAGAATAGGAAGCTAAACCCGTGCTGACGAATAACCAAACCCCTTAATTCGTCGAGTAAATAGGGAAGGTATAGGTTTGCTATGAATGACCCAGTATCGAATACAGGTAATAATATCAGCAAAAGAACGTTCTCCCGTGCTTCCAGACATGCTGAGCTCCACATATTCATGTAAAGTCAAAGGGGCTGTGAAAGATAGGATCAGTAAATGGAAATTCACTGAGATTTCCTCTTTGTGAGATCTTCAATAGTGGTACCGAGGCTGTCTTTAGAGTATACCGAATCAGTATAGCTATCCTTCTTCTGACACAGCAAGGCAATTTCAATCAGTATAGAAAATAAGTGATACAATATTTCTTTCTTCCTTTCTTGTTGCTTGTCAATGCACAGAACCATGTGCCATTCAATAGAAAATTCCTCTCCTGTAGTATAGGGTTTCTTTCCATTACTGGCTTCAGACTAGAAACTGAAGATCTGGTAAAGTGTGAGTCCGGGTTCTAATAATTTATGAAAGAGATTCTCATATTCCCACAATGAAATTAGATGCGAAATCTAGAAAGCCCCTTTCATGGTTGTAGAAAAGGTTTTTTTGTTCGAATCCTTTCGGGTCGTACAATAACAAGTATTTTAGTATATAGTATTCGATGAAAGAAAGAGAAAATAATAATAATAAGAATTTGAACAATCAATATTGGTGATGCAAGCATTGCTGTATTAGATCCAAAGGTTTTTTCTTGACCTAGCGGGACTCTTTAATATTGAAAGAAAAAATGTAGAACCGAAAAGAACATAGGAATTACTAGTCTTAGAATCGAGTTAGACCGGTTTGATTTCTTCGAGCGAGACTTTTTTCTTCTCATTCGAGATATTATGTGCAATTAATGAACCTACTACTGAATCTAATGAGTTAAAGTAAAGTCAAAGTGTTAGTTGGTCGTTGTTCGTTCCAAAATAGAAAATGGATTCGATACAATTATTTGTACTCTTTCTTTAAAAAATAGTTGCCATATCTCGGTAATGGGGTCTGTTGATTCGGAATCGCGGGATGGGTAGATGTAACAGATCATGAATCCATTTTTTTCTACCTCTGTCATTCTATCTTTGTTAGTGCCGTCTCTATAATGATAATGACTAATGAATCAAAAACTTTCAATTGGTATTTTTTATTATCCGCAAAAATGGTAAGTTTTTTAAATTTATTATATAGTAAGAATATAGAATAATAACGTATCTCATTTAGCTCCTTCATGCCGGATGGAGGCGGATCGGTTGGAACGCGGGCTAGCCGGCCGGGAGGTTCGATTCCTCCCCGATTCCTATTTACTCGATCCATTGCTCCCTCGTTCGTGCAATCTTAAGGTTCATAGTCCTTTAGCTCTTATTACAGTGGTTGACAGTGACTTATGAAAGTTATGCCCCTTTAAACAGTGGTTTACACTGGTTGAATTAAAAAGATCATTTTCCTCTCAATCGCCGAGGGCTCACAACCAAGACTGCTCAACAACTCTCTCTTCAAAAATGGGTCAGCTGGGACGGACCTTATTTGTGGGCTTAACATAGGGCCCCTTGGACTTGGGTGGCGGTATTATTTCCTTATAAGGATTGTAACCCGGATCATATTCTTCATCTGATGTGTCCCTTTAAAGGAACGACAAGTCTGGAAGGTCCCCTTCGCTGTTGATGGTTTGGGCAAAGGAGTTTCCTTTTCGGCGTTTCGGATCCTCCTCCTGGCGTTTTTCTTGATTTTATCGCCCCCCGTTTTTCCAATCTTCTGTCCTTTCACCAGCCCTGCTTGCCGGGGAATGAGAAGAAGATGAAGCTCTTTCGGTCATTGATTTTAGCTCCCGAGGCTAGCCTACTATTTGTATTTGTGTGAAAGTCTTTTGCTGTAGCATCTGGCTTCTCTCGAAAAGGCCTCTCCGGCTATAACAGTGTCATCACATCCAATTACAGCCCTATTACACCCCTATATAGTCAGGGTCTCTTCAGCAAGAAATCAGTCTTCCTGTGGCTTTCTTTTTCTGCATTGCTTCGTGTTGTTTCCTTCCTCCATCCGAATTTCTTTGATAAATAAGGGGAAAGGGGACTTACGTAATAGGGCGGATGCCTCTTTTCCGTTCTAAAGAGGCTACAGGGCCTTCGATTAGGACTGCCGTCCAAGTTTGCTTTATGCCAGACCCTGCTTGACGCTTCAAACGCCTCTTTTCTTTTTAAAAAATACAGAAAGAAGTAGTAGTCTTTCTGGGTCTCACTGTTTGGATAACTTTCCTTTGGCATAGGCAAGATCTCATCCTTCGGCGAATCTTGGGGAAGGAAGAAGTGTCTACAAGAGATACCGGGTGGGAGCCCGCTATAATCTCTACTTATCTTTTCACCTTGCTCAACCATGCTCACAGATAGAAACTTGATAGAAAGATAGTGCCATTTGATGGATAACTAGGAAAAATAAGGGAGAAGGAGGTCTAAAGAAGTAACGGCCGGCTGGTAGTAACGACTTGTCACGATCCAATTGTTTATTTAATATAGTTTTCATGTTCCAAGTGTAATAAAGAAAAAGATCTTTATTTTTCTTTATTATATAGAATTTAGAAAAATAAAGATCTTTTTTATTCCGATCGTCAATCCACTTTCCATAATAATAAGTAATTGGCTAACAAGCCTATTTTATTAAAGGCCCCAATGCTTAGTTATAAATGGTGGGATCTCCGGGTTGACACTAAGGGGGAAGTGACCAATGGGCCAAGGGAACAAGTTAAAAACACTCACCAAGGAGAAAAGCGCTGGCTGAGCAGCAGCTCCAGCTCGAGCTCACTATTACCTTTCTTTCAGGCCCTATCTTATCCCGAACCACTAGTCTTTAGCCGATAGATGTGGATTGACAGATTATGGGTCCCTAATTGGACAGGCGGCTAGCACTACTACGACTGTCACTATGACTCGTTACCTGGAAGTGCCTCGTCATACCGCCTACGGAAGTTCCCTTGGTCTGACCTCGGGGTCACATTAGACTGGCGCTGCTATTACGGCTGACACTGCTACTTGCACTACTAATAGCTCGAACTCGGATTGGGGGCACGCAACGCAGGTATTTATCGCTGCTTTCTATCTAGTAGTACTGGTTCCGAACTCACAATCAATCTTAATCCATTCTATCTTACAAACAACTAAGCAATAACCCTTATACTTATATTTACAAAAAAAGGGGAAGGAACTTAACGACCCATTTGGCCCCGTTCTTTAAGAAACAAAAGAACCGGATGAATTCAAAAGGCTTCGTGCCTATCGTTTGTCCAAAGGGATAACTGCTAGCTGGGACCCCGGCCCTTACTTTTTAGCAGGGCGCCTGACTGCACGGAATGAAATACCAGAAGTGAAGTAGTCAAGCCCCAAAAGCACACTTCTTAGTTGGGGCTTTTGAAAAAGGTATCTTAATAGTAGTAAAGCGGGCTTCTTTCTCCTGTTTGGTATATCTCTGGGCTCCTTCTCTAGATCGGGATCTGCATCTCGATCCTGCCAATGATTTGTACCAAGGCCTCGGCCTTGGCTATCGGTCATGTTCTCGATCCTCGTTCCCACTCCCATCTCCAGCTCACGCTCCTTTGGCACCATACCCCGCCTTCTGAATAACTAATCACACCTTTTCTAAAGGCTCAATTTGGCTAGTGGTGGGCAACACCCAAAAGGCATGGCTTAGTAGTTGTAGGCTCCTCCTTTCCTCCTTGCGCGAAGCCTATCCTTGGGCTTTTTCTTTCTTGCTCATGTCCCTATCTCGATCCATATCGGGCTCTCAATCTCGATCTTGACCAGTATTCGCACCCCGAATCCTCCACCTTTCCTGGAGGTTCCTATTCATATCTATATTTTCTATTTTGTGTTGATGTCGTTAATTGGGGCGGAGAAACATGGGTTGGTTTATCTAGCCCGATAGCGGAAACCATTAATACGGGGACTGCGTGGCTTAAAAGGCTCTATTTTAACAATGAATGGTTGTCGCTTCCAGAAGTTTTGGATGGCTAATCAGTTGTGGTTCCTTATTCTTAATTTGACTCTCACGGAATGAGGGGAGGCCACCCATTGCTGCGTTGGAGGCCTTCCGGACGCTAGCTTTAAAGCCTAACCTATCAAAAGTGGAAGGTCAGAAGCCAGAGAACGTTGTCGAGAGAGAGCGTAGGATGGAAATGGGAGAGAGAATCGGGATTAAAGGTATAGATCAGATCGAGCCCGAGATGCGGATCATGAGCACAATAAAGAGCAGCCAAGATATGAAATGGATATGCAATGAGGGAGCGCTAGCCCCAAGGGTAAGAGAAAGTATAGCTACCCGAGCTGTCATGAGTTCCTAAACTTTATGAATCAATCGCCTAAACTCAAAAACGGAGTGGATCTGAGCCCCCTCTTAAGGGGTGGGGGCCGAGGCAGGTAAGAAAGGTATGAAAGCCAAACTACTTTCAATTAAGGGCAAGCGGGACTCAAACCCAGCAAGCAACGGACCAGCCAAGAAACGGGGCAGTGCGGTTGTGCGGTAGTCTTGTCTTTTAGTTATATGTATTAAAGCGCGCGAAAGCGTTGCTTTCTTGCTCGGTAGTGCGAGCCAGCACCCCTTTTACTACAATCCAACTAACTCTATATACACGTGGTTCGTGCGTCGGTACTTTTCTGTAATCCTTGCGAGCTCTAACCCGTTTTACCTCTTTTATATGGTGCAATAAGCCTCTTTCGTTATGCCTATATTCTATACAAAACAAAACCCTTAATTCATGACTTTCACTCTTTCTTGTTGGTGGGTCATTGGACCCTTCGAAAGCTACAGAACTTGGAGATCCCTGGACCTTACTTAAGAAAATAGGATTTCGAATACGAAGCTTTAGCGCCGAAAGGCCTTACGTTTTTCAGTTGGGGTCCGGCTTTTAGGTGGATTGCCTACTTTGATACTAATTATTAAGGGATTCAGTCCGGTCCCACTAACGGAACAAGAACACATTAGCGTATGAAACAGAGCTGAAAGCGCGAGTGCACGATCTCAAAAGCGGCAAGTTCACGTTCCGCTTCCTCAATCTCGAACTCTGGCTTTTGGGATGAGCTCCCCTTACCTGCGCTATTCTATGAACGAACACGCCAGAGGAACTCCCGTACCGGACTCGCTCACATACCTGGATTGGGCCCTCCCCTCCGAGGCCGGTTCACTAACTAGACCTGATGCCCTCAGGATCGGTCGTTTCACTTGATAAATGTCCAAAATCACTAATCACTATTTGACTGCTTTTAGGGTGCGAAGCAGATCGACCTTAAGGGAACTTCATTTCATATCAGGAAAGAGAGGAGCAGCTCCCATTCCGACCTTTGCTACTGCTAATGAGTATGCACTTCTAAATGAAGCAGTTGATGCGGGAATAAGAGAACTTTCTCTTACAGGTATTCACTCATCCCCTCTCAGTGGCAAGAGTGAGTAGATAGCAGAAGTTCTTTCATTCCTCATTCCTGGGATATTAGTGAAGCTTGCCCATTAGGGGTGTTCTCACCTGTGCTATCAATAAGAAGGAGCCATTTCCCTGGTAGGCTAAGCCAGAAAGAGAGAAAGAGAATATTAAAAGGCGGCTACGCACCTTGGTCCAGAGCGAGGATTGGGATAAGTTGAACCCGTTCTCTTTAGTTCTATTTTAACTAAGCCGAATCGCTATCTCTGAAACGTCGTACTCTCTTTATCTGAGGATTCTGTATGCAGCATCTAGATGTATCGTTCTTGGCTTCTGCATGAATTGACTCACGACTCCAACAACATAGGCAATGTCGGCTCGATCATCTTTCTATTGGCAGGAGGAGGTACAGCATGAGTGGGTAGGGGATTGGTAGTGACATTGGGACGGTTTGCCCTTGGAACGGCTATTACTATTATTAGAGTAAGTAACCATTAGAATAGTCTATTATATAGCTATCTTATAGCCTATTACCATGATCTTATACTTATAGGTTTGTCCCCACCAGATAAATAAATGTCTCTCTTATAATATCTGGAGCTCTACCAGGGAATCTTATCGTTAGGCCTGGAAAGAGTCTTCACTATGGAAGGGCAGTGGCTTGACCCGAGGAGATGAAGGTGACTCTTGTTCCAGTGAATACAACCTATTCTTTGTGACTGCTCCGCAAGCTTGACTTCTTCAGCTGCCTTCCATAGTCTAAAAGGCTTGCTCCTTCCTAACCGTGAAAAAGAAAGGAAAGAAGAAAACGCGAGGGACTAACCAATCGGCAGGAACTCCCGAGATTGAGAGATTCATAGGGAAGGATGCCAAAGAAGGGCTAAGCACGAAAAAGGATAGAAGTTAAGAAGCGGAAAGAGAAGCCTAATTTCCTTTTTTCACTAGAGTATGGACCCAAGTTCATCAGAGGACTCATCTGACTTTGAAGTGAAGGCCAAGGCTGGTTCACGGTAATGAATGGTGGTATCGGTCGGGGCAAGCACTCGTTCCCGCAGCCCTTGTTGCAGCTGATAGACTCAAAAGTAAGGGCACGAAAAGCTGTCTTAAACAAAAACCTTCACGCCGGCTCTGAAAGTTCTTTTGCCAGCGTAGATGAATCTTATATCGGGTATTATTTCGATCCGGATCTAATGTCTGATTGCGAACATTATTGAGGTCAGTCTTTTCGGATTACGGGTGACAGGCGAATGCCAAAGTCCGAAAGGTATGAGCAGTTTCCATTCTGCTCGTACTGAATACGGTCCTCGCCACTTGCCCAACATTTTAATAGAGGGACAGCCAGCGGTGAGGCCATTGGACCAATAAACAATAGGCGCAAGTAGCTTGAAATCGAAAAGAGTGAAATCAGGGGCTAATCTACCTTTTCAGCCCGAGTTAAGACAAAGGAATGGTCTCACTCAGGGGGAATGGGCCTTCATTAAACAAAGAAACTGAGCGATTGACATCGAATAAGAGTCCATCCACGGCATGAGAGGAGTGATAAAATTAGATTCTATGAGGCTTTCTTTTTATCAAAAAGTCTGTGGTTACAACCCACTAATGAGACTCGGGAGAGAACCGACCCACTGGTCTTGATCCCATTCTATACGCACGCAATTTGTTTAGTAACAAGGTAACAAGAAGCGGGCTAAAGCCACAAAAGGGGGACAAGATTCATCGATTAGGTGGCAGCAAGGTTTGTGACTCTTTGATCTATCGGTTGACTCTGTCTTTTTAACATCCTTGATTTGTTTCCAGGAGCGGAGATGGAATGAAATAAGCAATCAAGCTTGTTCATCAATCGGAAATCAAGCTGGACTCCGATCGAGAAAGCCCTATACTCGACCTACTTCCATCTTAAAGCATTGAAAGATAGGCAGGCAGCTTTGCCGAGTTTCAGAGGTAAAAAAAGGAGTTCAATCGCTCTCACATAAATACGGAGTTCAGCCGTAAACAAAAAGTTGAGATTCGTTCTCAAAGTCGGGATGAAAACCAGTTGCTTAGGTTAGGACTCCCATTCGATTCGATCTCTCATCAGTCATTGAATCGGGAACGGCGGAAAGATACGATCAGGGATTATGGATCTAAGTCTGAGCCTGACACCTCTATTATTACATCAAACAACAATTGAGTTGGGATCAAAGAAGAAAGGGATTGTTCCCCGTATGTATTGTGTTCAACGCCTTCTTCAGCTTGAAAGACATCTCAGGAAAGAGCTACTTAAACTTAAGAAAGAGATTTAGAACCCTTCATACTCGAGAATAAGGTCAGGAAGAAGATGAGTGAGCTTCAAAGCACTCAACAAGGCGCGAGGAGCCCACTCACTATTATCATTGCCGCTTTCTTTAAGGCATCGGCGAACACTATGTAAGCAGCATCAAAGGAACTGAGACTTTTAATGCCTTGATTAAGAGGTTGAGGGGGCCTCCGATCCTCTTTCGTGTGCAACGTTAAAGAGTGGAATCCTCTAACTTGATTGGCTTGACGCTCCTATGACAGTCCTAGTTGGAACTAGGACCCCCTTCGCTATCTATCGTAAGTGATTGTCCCAGGCGAGGAACTGCTTGTATGAGACCTGATTCTCGCGCAGCAAGACCTTTTGTGAGTGCCCTTCCTTCTTCGAACCTTTTGGTATGTATTGCCCCCTACATTCGATTCTGAATCTGGGACAGTGAACAAATCATTAAGTGAAGGTTCACCCGCGTCCCACCTAACCTTCACCCAGCGGTAAGAAAGTCTCCTCGCTGGGTCCTCCTAGCTCTCCCAATTTTCTTATTTTAATCGATAGGGAGGAAGTACACCTAGCTCTAAATTAAAAACGAAATAGAATTTGTTAACATAGTAACATCACTTTAAACATAATAAGAGGATTTTGTCTCATGGGTGAGGATAATGTTTTTTTAAAAACCTAATGAAATTACTTTCAATGAAGTCAGTATTGTTGTGTAATTTCATAATCGAATCTATATTACACGATAAAGTACCTGGTGCCCATCGCTCTTTAGCGAAGTTTTTTGCCAAAGACGCAAAGTCCGCATTGGAAAAATCCGCATGAGGGAATCGAGCGATAACACTTTTTCGCTTACAAAATGAGCTTATCTTTCTCTCTATGAGCTCCTCGAATTGTTGAGTAGGTTCATTTAACCTTTCCTGACCTGTCGGATTAAACTGAGAGGTGGAGCCCGATTCCTTTTGGAGAGAAAAGGATAAACGGCTTGATAGAGCTCATTTGTATGTGGATTTTGGTTTGAAGGTCCCTCTTCTTCCGCCTTCTCCCCTTTGGATCGCCGGATTCACCGACGTGGCTTCCGTTTCAGGTTCGGAGAATGGTTCCAAGAAGACCCCAATATAAAACCTCCCTAAACGGGGAGGAGTTAGAAGCTTCAGATGGTCCGGAATGGGGAATGATTTCCCCGAAACTTTCTAAATTACAAAGGTAGTTGCAAAAGCAGAAAATAAAGAAACAAGGTGAATTCGTATAAAAGAAAAATAGACTGAAATCAAAAAGAAGATGCTTATATAAAACAATTGCATTGTTAAGGGTTTCAGTTTTATTTTAAAAGAGAAACTATTAAATAATAAGATTAGAGCACTAAAAAATACGAAAGGAATTACTAGATGAGGAAGAAAAACTAGAGGGGTGCCTTCTTTTCTTACAAAAGGTTCGACAAGCCTTGCTATCAAAAGTGGACACAAAGTGGAGAACAGCCATCGGACCAGATTTGTCATAAAATTGAGATTCTTTCGTTTCCTTCCTTATCAGAGAGGGGCCCTTAGGTAGCAGGGCTTATTGGGTGGTGAAAGATTGAAATCAAGATTTCTGGGTATACCCAGAGTAAGCTGAAAACGTTGCTCCCCGTACACATCTCTATCGGGCTCCTCAACGGGAACTTCGACTTCTTCCCGTGGAGGAAGATTGAGATCCACGTTCCCCGAGGGCAAGGGTTTGAGCTTGACGCGGCAGAAGCGG